ATAGGAAAAGTGATTTCACTATATTTCTTACCAGGAACAGGCCCTATCACAAGAATATTTTTTTTAGTGGGGCCGTAATTCTGAAAAGATAGATTGCCTATCTTTTCTTTCATCTCGGCAGAAATACGACTGAGGGGGGCTAATTCAAACCCTTCCGGTAAAATAAGAACGGCCCCTACATTCAACCCCCCCTTTTTACCATTAGCAAGAACTTGTTTCAGTTGCATATCATAAGGAATTCTAACAACTGCTTCAAACACAGTATCAGGAAGTACCGCTTGCGGAACCTCAATATCCACAGGTTTATTAGCTAAATGGCAATTGGCGCATACAATACGACCAGTGGCTTCTCGTGGATTTTCAAAACCCTGCTGCGCAAAAATGGGATATGCATTTGAAATGGAGGCCCGAGTTATTATATATATCATGAGTGATACGGAAATGAATCGAGTAATCTCTTCCTTTATCGAAGAAAAAGTATTTCTAATTTGCATGGTCCAATCGTTGATCCCGAAAATTTCTACAATAAAATTGGGTAGGTCGCTAGTATAGTTCCCTATCCACGATTTTGCTATTTACTGAAATAATTTTACTGGAATATAGGAGGAATCCTCTGAATGGGTAGAAAGAGTAAGGTAAGTACGACCTGGAATGCTTTGCTTAGGTACAAAGTAAGAAACATTCTAATTGACTCGTTTTTCAGTCATTCATTGAATGATAAATCACTACAAGTGACGGAGATACACGATTTAAATAAAGGAAAATCCAATATTTGAAAATTGTATCTAGAATGACTGGAAAAGTGGAAACAAGACCAGATATAATTTGATCATTATGAAAAAATCCAAAATCGTTATAGACATAGCCAATCATTAGTTCCCAACCGTGGGGCGAATGGAATCCGATACATAAATCGGTTACTAAAAGAATGGAAAAGGCTTTTATTGTGTCACTTAAATTATATAGGAATTCTTGAACCCAAGAATTAAGAAAAACAAGTTCTTCATTACCCAGAATAGAATAAGCACTTAGAATAACGAAACAGATTAGATTTGTCGAGAAGTGCAAAATTGTATGGATATGCTCCTCATCGTGTATCTTGATCAATTGGATTGTTTCTTTGTGGAGCCCCATACGAAACTTTTGTAGATGTCTTTCCGGGAATTCCTTTACCATTTCATCCAAGAGAAATAGCTCCTCTAATTCTATGAATTTTTCTAGAATACTCTTTTCTTGAATATCGTTCAAAAAAGTTTCGGATTGCCTAGTATTCCACCAATTAGTAACCCAAGATTCTAGACTTTTATTAAATGAGAGAGTGATCCACCGGGGCAAAAAGACTACAAATACTATAAATGAAAGATATCGAAGGGGAATAGATGCGCTCTTTTTTGTCATTTTTTCATCTGTGAATTGTCACCTCATTCGTTGACTCTATGCGATCTAATATTTCTATCAAGCATAAGTTCTATTATAAGGTATCGCGCCTATTAATTATTAATTTATTAATCGAGCCCCCATTTTTTAGTTGTGATTCAGAGGTTAGTCCTTGAATCTAGTGTAGAAAAAATACAGAAATAGAAGAAGAATCCACTTCGAATTCGAATTCAAATGAAGAAATAATAAAAAAATAGATTGTTTCCAGATATCTTAATTGATCAAATATTCGAAGTAATTACTCCTCTTTGATGAATGCCCGAAAGATTCAAATAAAGATTCCAATAATGAATATTTTTCGGATTTCGAAATGAAAGAACTCCCTGTTTATTAAAAAAGAAAATATCAAATTATTAAAAAAGAAAATATCAAATATTTCGAAAAAAAAAAAATTGACAGACAAAAACAAAAAAGGTTTCGTTTTATATTATGAACGCCACGTACACGTTTGCCTTGCTTTTGCCCCACGAGGCGTTCTGAAGAAACTTTAATTAAGTAAGTTATGCTTATAGAAAAAAGAGGATTCTTAGGGGTTTTCCTCTTGCTGAGAAAGCATTTTTTTGCAGTTTCTTTTTTCAAAATACTTCAATTGGTACACGCAAGAAATAGGCCAATTCCGCAGCCTTTTGCTCAATTTCCCGTGGAGTCAAATTCTCATCAGTACGAGTCAAGGGAACGTCTCCCAGGCCTCTGATTTCCATATAAAGGACACGACGAGCATAAATACCCTCTTTTACTTCTATTCTGATGGACTGAATATCTTTCATAAGGAATCGTAAAAAGATGCGGCGATTTTTTCCAGGAAATCCCCAACGAAAAATGCACACTATTCCTTCTTTTCTATCAAATCGATCATAACCGCTACCTACATTCCATGTAATTGTGCACCACAAATAGGAACTAATAAAGAGACCCGCGATCCCATAGAAAGACATTACGATCCCTTGTGGGAAAAAAAGGATTTGTTGAGACGGAAAGAAGGATATCAAATTCTTATCAAGATAACTAGAAATTCCAACCAATAAGAATCCTAATGAACCTAAAAAAAGGATAAACGCCCAGCAGAAATTACTTGTTTTGCGAGATCCTGCTATAAATTCTATCCATATATATTCTGATCGCCAACTCATACATAGTAGATCCAGTTGCATTTTATGGAATAACAAAAAAAAAATTGCACTTTACTTTTTTTTCCGAAGTAACTCTCATCAACTAGTACTATTCTGATGTGAACTTTTAGTAGTAATTAATCGAATTGGTTAGATATAATAAAATAAAAGCATCCCCTTCATATGATTCCCTATCAATAGCTACATACATATGGATAGATTTACTTTAATTTCAGACATGAGTTCGGATCCCAGCCTATTTTTTTTTTAATTGCTAGAATTCGTCTGTCCATATATCATGTTTACGCATGTATAAGATCTTTTTCATTTATGTTCGGAGAAAGCCACCCGTTATTCTTATACAATATTCTACTAAATGGATATCCTTGTTCGCTAAGTCTTGAAAAAAAAAAACTAGATGAGATTTGACCACATCAGATTTAAAAAATCTTTTTTTTTTGAACATGAAGAGATAAAGAGGCCATTGCAATTGCCGGAAATACTAGGCCCACTAAAGGCACAAAAAGGGAGGGTAAGTTGTTGAGAATTGTCATAGAATGGGGTACCTCGATTTAATATTTGTACCTGTTATTGTTATAAGGATATCTTATAATAATTATAATTCATATTATAATTCGTATATTAGTATACTAAGTATATCGAAGTGAGTATATAGAATAAGTGCAAGCAATGTCGAACTAAATAAACGGACTTATTCATCTTTCTACATGAAATAGATGTATGTATGATAATCCACTTTCTTTATTATTCTTACTTCTTTTATTTTTATTCTTATATTGTTCTTATCTTCTTCTTCTAATTTCTTTTTTAATAAAAAAAGAGTCTCTTAAAAATTTAAAAATCTCTGAAAGATTCGTTAGAATCCGACCCAAGAGCAGGAATTCTTATAAAAAGGGGACTTCTTGGGAGATATAGAAAGATGCAAGATTCTATATTTTCTATATTTGAAATATATACATATAGAAGAGGCGAACAGAACACGAAATTCGTTTTATTTGCCTTGCCTCCTAATTCGAAGGAAGAACTCGCTGTTTATGTTGTTGTTTTTTTACCGATATTGCTAATCAGCAATATCGGTAAAAAACAACAATTATCCGCATGATTCTTTCTACAATTAAAGCTTATGTCACCAAATAAAAATGCATTTTTTCGGTTTTTTTATTTTGATTCTGATAAACTAACTAACTAGTTGTTCGCCACAAAAAAAAGTGGAACTCAAGACTCTACTTGATTGAATTTTTATTGAAAGGAAAAAAGGCGTGGAGCTGAAATAGCTCACTCAGAACACCTTTTAAAGGGTTACGTGGTACGATTGGATCGAATAAGCCCTTATGGAATAAATATTCAGCCGCTTGTGAACCTTCAGGTACTGTCTTATTCAATGTTTGTTCAATTACTCTTTTACCCGCAAATGCAATATAGGCATTAGGTTCGGCAATAATGATATCCCCCAACATACCAAAACTAGCTGTTACTCCACCAGTAGTAGGAGATGTAAGAATTGATACATAGAATAACTTTTTATTTGATTGATAATCATATAAAGCAGAAGATATTTTAGCCATTTGCATCAAGCTCAAACTTCCTTCTTGCATGCGTGCCCCTCCGGAAGCACACACTAGAATAAGAGGTAAAAGTTTATTGGTAGCATACTCGATCAAACGGGTGATTTTCTCGCCTACTACGGATCCCATACTACCCCCCATAAACTGAAAATCCATAACCCCAATTGCGACGGGAATCCCGTTTAGTTGACCTGTACCTGTTTGAACAGCCTCTGTTAATCCTGTTTTTTTTTGATAAGAATCAATACGATCTTTATAAGGTTCCTCTTCTGAATGAAATTCAATGGGATCCAGAGAAACCATGCCGTCATCCATCGGATCCCAAGTACCTGGATCAACCGAAAGTTCGATTCTATCTGAACTACTTATTTTCAAATAATATCCGCATTGTTCACAAATATTCATTTTTGACTTCAAAAATTTCTTATAATTTAATCCATAACAATTTTCACATTGAACCCACAAATGCCTGTATTTTTGAGTTACATCAAGATTATTCGAACTTTTTCTTATAGTTAAATCACTACCATTCGTACTAGTTTTTATATTGGAACTTTTGCTTTCACTACTATTTCTACTTTCACCACAAATGTAATTATAAATGTAACTGTCACTGTAATTGTTACTACTACTTAAAATGTGACTATCAATACAGATTTGAGACTGAAGATAAGAGTCAACGAAATTATTAATGTGATTATTCCAACTCGATTTAGTATTATAGATGGAAGGATCATAGTCGGGATCGTCACTTTTAGATCCATTATTCCTATAATAATAATTACGAAAACCATAAAAAGAACTTTCTAGTTCACTCAGAAAAGAATGATCATTGTTAATCTCTAAAATTTGATTTTCAATATCAAAA